TGACCAAGACCCAATACTAATATTATTCTTTATTAGTGTAGAATGGAAATATAGATGGGGCGTGGCCAAGTGGTAAGGCAACGGGTTTTGGTCCCGGTATTCGGAGGTTCGAATCCTTTCGTCCCAGGTATATACCTTGTATCAGAGTAAAAGTATCTTTTGAAAATAACGTTATGTTTAAATGCCTAATATTGGATAGAATGTCATTCTTGTTTCTTTTATAATTTATAAATATTCTTTTATGAATCATATCTTTGTTTTTCACAACATACAGATAGTACTAAATATATTTGTTTGTGATCAAGATATGATGGTAACATAGGTCACACCCTAGTTGAATTCAACTAATTAAAAAATACAATAAAGTATGACGGATTTTTCATCATATGTTCATTCCCTTCATATTGCATATTGAAGGGGTTTAGCTACTTAATTTGAAGAAAACCTTAGGTCTCATATCTTTTTTAATTTTCAACGATATATTTTATTTTGAATCACAATAAGAAAGAGCCCTTCTTTCTTATATCTTATTCTTTATCCATTCAAATTTAACTTAAATGGGGTAGCCAAAAATTATTAGGATCTCTTTATTCTAAACAAGAGTAAGGTTATTACATTCAATTAATGGGATTAATGGGATTACGTCTCTTAAGACAAGACTGGGTTTGGGTAAACTAAAAAATTACGAGCAAGCGCCCAATCTGGACTTGTTTGTCTTTGTCCCTAGAGAGTATCCTTTCCCCAAAGGGGATCCTTTTTTTTTGTTCTGATTCAGCATTCCCAGAGAGTCGTGGGTTAGATAGTTCTTAATTAGTAACAGTAACAGGAGGTCTTCATTTAAATATCTCTATATCTGTGTATGTCCGAATCTCATTAACAACGAATCAAGTTACATATGTAACGGATCCAGAATAAAGACTGTAGTTAAGTCTATCTGATAGGTATGAAAAACCCCTACTTCGTTCATCTTATCTTATTAATAAAATTAAAATTGAAAGAACAAGTACCTAAATCTTCTCTTAGATCGGTCTTTTTTATCTATCTTCACACAAAAATGGGGTTTTTGTTCAATTCATTTATCTTCTTTAAATCTTAAATCGTTGATGGTTCAATTCGAAAAGAAAAGATATTTTTATTTTTTTATGATAATCAAATTTTTAGTCTTTACTGTAAAACTTTATTCAAATAATGATATCTAAATAGTAAACTTTTTCAATTATAAAAAATTTTAATGATTGCTTTTGAGTTGAATCTTTGGTATTCAAAAAAGTAGGAAATGGGCCATATTGAGTCACTTTAAGATGCAGAGTAAAAAAGAATTCATTTATTCATATTCGTATTCTTTGCTATATTTCTATTAGTTTTTTTAATAAAAAGTAAAGTGTTGCATTCATACAATAACATACAATAATAGGTGGGGTTTTACTAAGATTGCTTCAAAAAAAAATTTACCATCTTTGTATAGAAGAAAAAAGGGTATAGATGAAAATGTTTATGTATCGACGGAACCAATGACTATTCATGATTCCATAATTGAATCAATTCCATATGGGTTCCAAATTAGAGGAATGTTTTGTTATGGTAAAACTTCGTTTGAAACGCTGTGGTAGAAAGCAACGTGCGACTTGAAGGACACGATCCGGTGTGGATTTTTATTCTTACATCCGCCATCTTTTCTATGAATGAAGATGCTCTTGACCCGACATCTGTTCTGTTTTCACTAGAATCCTTATTTTTGTTAGGTTGTAATGAAAAATAGAGTACATGATGGAGCTCGGGTAGAAACTATGGATTCATCTTTCAGAGGGCAAGAATCTAGGGTTAATACCAATCAATAAATTGGAACAACTTCGTAAGTATATCAATATATAAATCTAAAGGATCCTATTCAGTCAAGTTTTTAATTCAAAAGTAAAATTTGTTGGAATTGATAAAAGTCTTTCGATTCAAAGTGTATCGCGCGGGAATCGAGAGTTTATATGATTCTTTGATAGAAAGAAATCACAAAAGGGGTATGTTGCTGCCATTTTGTAAGGATTAAGAAGCACCGAAGTAATGTCTAAACCCACTGATTTAAAACAAAGAAAAAAGGATCCCAGAACAAGGAAACGCCGTTTTTCAATTGTCTCAATAACTGTATAATATATAATAATAAAGATTAAATGAGACAAACAAGAGGGGGTTAAAGACCATTCAAAAAATGAAATAAATTGCCTAAAGATTTTTTTCTTTTCAGCTATTTGAGAATTATCCAACTTGAGTTATGGGTACAAATGATTTTTTTTTTTCAGGAAGGGGGAAGAAAAAAAATGAGTTAAATCCCATTATAATTTATTTTATCAACTCCTTTGCCATTAAATATAATTCTATACGTAGACAAAACTCCAAATCATTTTTTCTCGAGCCGTACGAGGAGAAAACTTCCTATACGTTTCTAGGGGGGGTCTTGTTCATTTACTTAGATCTATCCCAATGAGCCGTCTATCGAATCGTTGCAATTGATGTTCGATCCCGAAGAGAAGGAAGAGATCTTCGGAACGTAGGTTTTTATGATCCGATAAAGAATCAAAGTTATTTAAACGTTCCTGCTATTCTATATTTCCTTGAAAAGGGCGCTCAGCCCACAGGAACTGTTCGGGATCTTTTAAAAAAGGCGGAGGTTTTTAAGTAGCTTGTTCCTAATAAAAAAAATTTAATTAAGGAAATAAAGAAATAGAAAGGGGGTAGTAATTCTTATATAAATTCTAAATTTTTGTATTTATATTTTTTCCTTTTTGGATTCTACTCATATCTATTTTTCATTGCTTCTATAAAATCTCATGTTCTAGAACGACAAAACCCGAGTTGCTTGATCCTAGAAATATAAAATTCTGGGAGTTCCTTCAATTGGTCGGTTTTCGTTGGAACTCTACTAATAAGTAATAACCAAGGAATCCTCCTTTTTTTATTCTAGTTACTTATTATTGATTGAATAAAATAAATAAATATAAATCTGATATTTTTTCTACTTCTTCCTTCTTTATTCCTTTATCTAAACTTTTTCAGCTATATAGTGCCAATCCAACACAAGCCCTTTTTTATTTTTTTAATAGTATTGAAATAAATATAATTTATTTTGTTTTTCCGTTGTATTCTTTTCTCAACATTTATATTGACAACAGTGTATCGAACAAATATAATTCATCGTGATAAGTAGATAAATTTATTTATGTCCGAGAGGTTTGATTTTTACCTTATAACCTTATATTATTCAAATAATGGGATTCCTTGGATTCTCTTTAATAGAATATAATTTGAACTAAGATATAATAAGAATAGGGGTTTTGATTGAAAAGTCGATAACATAAGAACTAAGAGGTGGTCTATAAATTTTGACATTTATATATCTTTTTCTTTTTGATTGTATCTACATAAACTTTTTATATTCGGGTTGCTAACTCAACGGTAGAGTACTCGGCTTTTAAGTGCGGCTAGGATCTTTTACACATTTGGATGAAGCGAGGGATTCGTCCATACCATCGGTAAAGTTTGGAAGACCACGACTGATCCTGAAAGGGAATGAATGGAAAAAATAGCATGTCGGATCAACTAAGATTTCGGAGAAATATTTCATTCTTTCCGAATAGGTACAAACCCTTGTGTTCTTTTTTGAAACGGAACAAAATGAATTCAATTTAAAGTTGGGTCGGATGAATAAATGGATAGAGATAGAGCCCTAATGGCTTCAATTTATTGATTATAGGGAAAAAAGCAACGAGCTTCTGTTCTTAATTTGAACGATTACCCGATCTAATTAGACGTTAAAAATGTATTAGTGCCTGATACGGGAAGAGATTATCCCATGAACGGATTCTTTTTTTTTTTTATGAATCCTAACTATTGACATTTTCCATTATGGAATAGAAATGAGAAATGTGTGTAGAAGAAACAGTATATTGATAAAAAAATTCCAAAATCAAAAGAGCGATTAGGTTGAAAAAATAAAGGATTTCTAAGTATTTTGTTATCCTATACGAATAGACATTTTTCGTTTAAATGGAAAAGAGAGGATAGAGAATCCGTTGATAAGTTTACCTGTATCCGAGGTATCTATTCGTTTATTACTATAATACCTCGTTTTGACTGTATCGCACTATGTTTCATTGATAACCCTCAAAATCCTCTACCTTTAGTTCAACTAGACTTTCAAATGGAGGAATTCCAAAGATATTTAAAGCTAAATAGATCTCAACAACACTACTTCTTATATCCACTTATCTTTCAGGAGTATATTTATGCACTTGCGCATGATCATGGTTTAAATAGAAATAGATCCATTTTTTTGGAAAACGCAGGTTATAATAAATTCAGTTTACTAATTGTGAAACGTGCAATTGAGCGAATGTATCAGTATGAACAGAAGCATTTGATTCTTTTTGCTAATGATTTTAACCAAAATATATTTTTTGGACGCAACAAGAATTTTTCTTTTCAAATGATATCAGAAGGATTTGCAGTCATTGTAGAAATTCCGTTTTATCTCCGATTATTATCTTCGCTAGAAAGGAAAGGAATAGTTAAATCTCATAATTTACGATCAATTCATTCAATATTCCCTTTTTTAGAGGACAATTTTTCACATTTAATTTATGTATTGGAGATACTAATACCCTACCCAGCCCATCTGGAAATATTGATTCAAACTCTGCGTTATTGGGTAAAAGACGCTTCTTCTTTACATTTATTACGATTCTTTCTCCATGAGTATCGTAGTTGGAATACTCCAAATAAAGCCAGTTCTTGTTTTTCAAAAAGAAATCAAAGGTTTTTCTTCGTCCTATATAATTCTCATCTATGTGAATATGAATCCATCTTCGTCTTTCTTCGTAACCAATCTTCTCATTTATATTCAACGTCTTCTGGAACCCTTCTTGAACGAATCTATTTCTATGGAAAACTAGAACATCTTGTACTTGTAGAAGCTTTTGCTAAGGCCTTTCAGGCCAATCTATGGTTGTTTA